GAATTAGACGGTCTTCCCGAACAGGCCTTTTATTTGGTAGGTAACATCGATGAAGCTACGGCGAAGGCTATGAACTTAGAAATGGAGAGCAATTTGAAGAAATGACCTTAAATCTTTGTGTACTGACCCCTAATCGAATAGTTTGGGATTCAGAAGTGAAAGAAATCATTTTATCTACTAATAGTGGACAAATTGGCGTATTACCAAATCACGCTCCTATTGCCACAGCAGTAGATATAGGTATTTTGAGAATACGCCTTAACGACCAATGGCTAACGATGGCTCTGATGGGCGGTTTTGCTAGAATAGGTAATAATGAAATCACTGTTTTAGTAAATGATGCAGAGAAAAGTAGTGACATTGATCCACAAGAAGCTCAGCAAACTCTTGAAATAGCGGAAGCTGCTTTGAGAAAAGCTGAAGGAAAGAGACAAACAATCGAGGCAAATCTAGCTCTCCGACGGGCTAGGACACGAGTAGAGGCTATCAATGCCATTTCATAACCAGTCGGTGCGTCCAAATAATCATCGATTTATACACCCTATATTTGGATTTTGTTGTTTTGTTTGACGTGATTCTGTCGATTAAATACAATCAAGCGCAATCATATTTTGATGCAACGAAAAAGAAATAGAAAAGATACAAAATCAAAATTGATAAAATGGGTATAAAAACTTATTAGATACCATTGACCGCGGTATCTAATAAGTTCTACCTACTATTGGATTTGAACCAATGACTCTCGCCGTATGAAAGCAATACTCTAACCGCTGAGTTAAGTAGGTCATTTATCTTCACAAAGAAAACCAAAAGGGACTCCTCCCGTCGATGGATTATAAATCTCATATTACTTAGAAGCAATACCGATCAATATGATCTTGGATCATGGAATAGTCATCTTGAGAATATTCATCTTGACAATCAATTCTCTACATAATAAAATAGGTATTACAAGCACTAAGGGCTGTAGCTCAGTTGGTAGAGCACCTCGTTTACACGCGCGCCGATGTTTTTCAGGGGAGTGCATCATGCAATCAAAAAAATTGATCTTATTGAGAAATTGATGTCTTACTCCATAACTTTGAGGGAAGAAGAGAACAATAGCCTGACAAGGGTTCGGTCCGATTTAGGTGCCCAGTTAGGTGCCAAACAGACCCCATCATTGATTTGATATATTGATAAGGTGAATACCCAGTCTATTCAATGCTAGGCTGAGTATCAGGGCCTCAAAAAAATCTCTTTTCGTCCTATGAACTTTAAGGTGTATGAAGTTTCATATTTGATTTTTAAGTAGAGCGATAGAGACTTCATTTCACTTAGGTTAATCTAGGCCAGAGGCAGACCTACGTCAAGATAACCCCCCTTGAAAAACTTTGGTAGTGTTCCTGAATCTGAATAAACAGAATGACTCAGAGCACATGGAGCCATCTTCTTATTTTTCTGTCAAAAATAAAAAATGGCGGACTAGCTGATATTTCTATCAGTTAATGAAAGAGCCCAATGCACAAAAAATGCATGTTGGGTCTTTGAAACAGCTCAGATCATTTTGATAAGAATAAGTTTGATCTGTTTTACCGAGAAGGTCTACGGTTCGAGTCCGTATAGCCCTAGAGCCCTATAAAATAAAATTCAAATCAAAAAAAAATGAAAATTCAAATACAAAAAATTGTATCATTTTGATTTGAATTTCCTCTTTTCCTGTCCGAAATCAACGAGTTAATTATACTACCCTTCTTTTGTATACCCAATTCTAGTGAATTTTGTATCATAACATGAGTCTGGTTAAAAACTCCAACCTAACCCAACCCCAATCAAGTCTACAAATCTAATAGTAATTTACGTCGGTATTGTGCGGTATTTGTGCACAAGATAAAGTTTGAAAACTAATCTCTTTGCTAATGCTAAGTTTCATTGTAAACATTGTCAACAACGTAAAATAGGCTTTCTTTAGTATACCTTACTTAGACCTAGTCTTCTCTTTCGATAGAAAATACTCCATTGGGATTGGATTCTAAGAAAAGTAATATACCAAGACCCATCTATTCTAAAGAAAATTCCTAGGCATTCTCTTACATCTGACTACTTGTGACTACTTGTTCTATTCTAAACCACTAATAAAAAAGAGACAAATGGACATATTCATAAAAAAATGAAATTCAATATATTATATAAAGATAATCAAATAGAAAGGATAATACAAATCGATTTCAATTTCGACCAATTTCTAATAACTAATAAATAGAATTCAAAATTCGAAAAAAAAAAAGAGAATTCTATTTAGAATCCCTTTTCTTTAGAGAGAATTCTCGGTAAGATTGAGATGAAAACAAGAGAATTTGGATAAGAGCAATAGTTAGTTTTAACTATAACTAAAAAAAGCAAAAGCTATGTACTAAAAATAGGATTCTAATCAATGAATCTTGAAAGGAAACACGCCCCGCAAAAGGAAACTAGATGGTTCGACCAAAAGCAATTCTTACTTTAACTAAACAGTTATGAA